CATAGGCTTCGGGCAATTTGCCGAAGAAAAAACTGCTCGGATAAAGGGCAGAATTAATACAGACCAAACTAACGGTATTAAGCATAACGAACATTTTGTTCTTTGAGATAATTGCGTTTTGATTGAGTTTTTGATATAAGTAAAAAGGAAGAAAGTAAGTAAGGTAGACAAAAAATCCTTCTTTTTCTTTGAATCCACCCAACCAAAAATCCTCCAATTCTCAAAGGAGAATAGAAGAAATCATACTTTCATACAATATCTTAATTGAATTCTATGTAATGATCAATAAATTAAGTTGAATTCTATATCTATATGTATCAAAATCCCAGTACCAATCTATTCTATAGATATATAGGATATTTGTACTAGAGTTGACAAACAACTAATACCAATATTATTGTTTCTTAGCGTAGATTTAAAATTTAAATGGGGCGTAGCCAAGCGGTAAGGCAGCGGGTTTTGGTCCCGCTATTCGGAGGTTCGAATCCTTCTGTCCCAGCGCATATCCGTTTTTATGTTTCATTATTCCCATTTTTATGTTTCATTTTTTTCATATAAAGAAGTCGGGGGTGGTTAGGAGTCAATCCATATTAATTTTAATATCTGTGTCTGTCTGAATCTCATTAACAAACGATCAAGTTCCATATCATTATCATATAGAAATATGTGAGAGAGACAATAAATGTATGTTTTTTCTTTAAATCTCGTTTTATTTAGGTATTTTGTGTTTGGATCTAATTTAAAACTGGGAATCTATGTAACGGTTGAGGCAGGGGGGGTTATTCTATGCTTTGTTATTCATTTTATGATAAGAGTCGATTCTTTAAATAATTACCCAACCCCATTTTAAACAAAATACATATCAATCATTTCCTCGTATAAAATGAGGAAATATTTATTTTATAAAGTATGTATAGTTTTATTTCAATGACAATAATTTTTTGGTTTTTGTAAATTTGTAATCCTTTCATTATTTAATTTAAAATTTTAACTGACCCTATAATTTTTATTTTCGTAGTCAGAGTCTATGGAGAGCAGAACCAATGACTATTCATGATTCCATGATTGAATCAATTCCATACCGGTTCAAAATTAGAGGAATGTTATGGTAAAACTTCGTTTGAAACGATGTGGTAAAAAGCAACGTGCGACTTGAAGGACACGGTCCATTGTGGATTAAAACCCCACCACCTTCCATTTGTCTAGGAATGAGGGTGCTCTTGGCTCGACATTGTTTGTTCTGTTACACTTGAACTCAACATTTTTTGTTGGGTTGTAATATAGTTTACGGTGGAGCTCGGGTAGAAAGGATTAATTCATTTCTGGGGGAAAAGGATCTAGGGTTAATGCCAATTAATTGGAACAACTTCGTAAATATATCTTCTATATATATAAGTTATAAATAGAAAGGATCAAATCCGACCAAGTTTCCAATTCAAAAGCAAAACTTGGTCGGATTGATCAAATTTTTTCGATTCAAGGTGCATCGCGCGGGAATTAACTGCCTATACAATTCTTTGCTAGAAATAAATCAACTAAGGGGTTTGTTGCTGCCATTTTGAAAGAATTCAGAAGCGCCGAAGTAATGTCTAAACCCAATGATTTAAAATTAAGGATTAAAGTATCTACGAACAAGGAAATACCCTTTATAATTCTCTCGAGAGTCTCACTAGCGGGATCAGACTAACAGAAAGGGGGAAAGACTACTCAATAAATAAAATGGACTCCAAATTTTTCCTTTAAACTATTTGAAGAGTTATCCAACTTGAGTTATGAGTACGGATGGTTTCTTTCTTCCTTCTCAGTAAGAAAAAAAGACTGAAATCGAAATCATAGTCTAGTTGATTTTTTAGGGCCATTTGTCATTTAATTTATTAGAATTGCATACATAGACAAAACTTCGAATCAAATCATTTTTTCTCGAGCCGTACGAGGAGAAAACCTCTTATACGGTTCTAGGGGGGGTGTTATTCATCTACATCTATCCCAATGAGCCATCTATCGAATCGTTGCAATTGATGTTCGATCCCGAAGAGAAGGAAAAGATCTTAGAAAAGTGGGTTTTTATGATCCAATAAAAAATCAAACTTATTTAAATGTTCCTGTTATTCTATATTTCCTTGAAAGGGGTGCTCAACCTACAGGAACGGTTCATAATCTTTTAAATAAAGCGGAACTTTTTAAGGAACTTCTGCCTAATTAAATGAAATTCAATTAAAGAAATACCATATCATATGGGGGGTCGCAGCTTGTATATAACTTTGTATAATTTTTCTCTGATTTGTTTTTTTGATCCCCCCTTTTATGCTGCATTCGTATTTATTTATCATTGTTTCCGTCGAATACGACGGCCTAGAACGACAAAACTTGAGTTTATTGATCTTCTTAATTATCAAACCAATTCGGACATTTCCTTCATCAATTGTGTGGTTTTCGTTGTAACTCGATTAACCAACAAGGAATCCACTTTGCTTATTCCACTTAAATTGATGAAATACATTATGGACTAAATAAAAAAGCCGTTATATATAACTACTCCTTTTTTATTCTTCGATTTATCCTTTATTCTACCTAGGTAGATTAGATATGTTACGTAGTGTCAACCTAAACTAAAACAATTTTGGAATATCGTTGTTAAATTGAAATTCAAAGAATTGAAAATATATTTCAATGCAATTTATTTTTTTATATTGTACTGTGCTCTTGTCTCAACATTTATATTGACAACATTGTATTGAACAAATATAATTCATCGTAACGTAATAAGTGAACCGGGTTTATGTTTATTTAGCTTTATTTCTGTCCCATCGGTTTTTTACTTTAATTCAAAATGCAAATCATGCTTTCTTTGATACAAGAAGTTTTTTTGGTTGAATAAAGGGTAGATAACACAAGAAGTGCTCTATCAATTTATAACGTTCTGTAGATTTTTTCTTTTATCTGAGAATTTCTTGTATTTTCATCTAATCATTTTTATTTTATGTTTCGAATCCCTTAGAAAATCCTTTTTGTAGATTTGTTAGCTCAACGGTTTGATTAACTTGTATAATCTTCTTTCTCTTTGTTTTAATTGAATTAAATTGATTTCGATTGTTTCTCCCTGTAATTGAAGTTTTGTTTAATCGCGATTTTCTTCGGGTTGCTAACTCAACGGTAGAGTACTCGGCTTTTAAGTGCGGCTAGAATCTTTTACACATTTGGGTGAAGTGATAAATTCGTCCATACCATTGGTAAAGTTTGGAAGACCACGACTGATCCTAAAAGGGAATAAATGGAAAAAACAGCATGTCGTATCAATAGAGAGTTCTGGGGATATTTCATTCTTCTCGGATCGATACAAAATCTTGTTAGAATTCTTGGAACGGAACCAAATAAAGTTGGGTCGAATGAATAAATGGATAGGGGCCCTAGGGCTTCAATTAATTATTAGAAAGAAAAAGCAACTAGCTTCTGTTCTTAATTTGAATAATTTCCCGATCTAATTAGATGTTAAAAATAGATTAGTGCCTGAATACGGGAAAGACTTCTCCCCCATGAGTGGATTCTATATTTTTTTAATGAATCCTAACTATTAGCATTCTCTATTATGGAATGAAGAGGTGTGTGTAAAAGAAGCAGTATATTGATAAATAAAGTTTTTTCGGAAATCAAAAGAGCGATTAGGTTAAAAAAATAAAAGATTTCTAACCATCTTGTTATCCTATAACATAGACCAATTAAAGGAAATGAATGGGAAGGGTAGGGGGTAGAGGGTCTGTTGATAAGTTTACCTGTCTCCGAGTTTTCTATTCTTACTAGAATAGCTTGTTTTGACTTTATCGCACTATGTATCATTTGATAACCACCCCAATCTTCTACTTTTGATTCAAATCAAATTTCAAATGGAGGAAATCCAAAGATATTTATATCTAGAGAAATCTCAACAACAGGATTTCTTATATCCACTTATTTTTCAGGAGTATATTTATACATTTGCTCATGAGCGTGGTTTCGGTAGATCTATTTTGGCGGAAAATCCGGGTTATGCCAATAAATCCAGTTTACTGGTTGTAAAACGATTAATTAATCGAATGTATCAACAGAACCATTTGATTATTTCTCCTAATGATTCTAACCAAAATCCATTTTGGGCGCGCAACAAAAATTTGTATTCTCAAATCATATCAGAGGGGTTTACTTTTATTGTGGAAATTCCATTTTTTCTAAGATTAATATCTTGTCTAGAAGGGACAAATAAAAAGATAGTAAAATCTCAGAATTTGCGGTCAATTCATTCAATATTTCCCTTTTTAGAGGATAACTTTTCACATTTAAATTTTTTATTATATATACTAATACCCCACCGCGTCCATGTGGAAATCTTGGTTCAAACTCTTCGCTATTGGGTAAAAGATGCCTCTTCTTTGCATTTATTACGATTCTTTCTGAATAAGTATTGGAATTGGAGTAGTCTTATTACTCCAAAGAAAGCCAGTTCCTCTTTTTCAAAAAGAAATCAAAGATTATTCTTATTCGTATATAATTCTCATGTATGTGAATACGAATCCGTTTTTGTCTTTCTACGTAACCAATCTTCTCATTTACGATCAACACCCTTTGGGGTTTTTCTTGAAAGAATTTATTTCTATGGAAAAGTAGAACGTCTTGTGAATGTCTTTGTAAAAGTTAAGGATTTTCGGGCGAACCTTTGGTTGATCAAGGAACCTTGCATCCATTATATTAGGTATCAAAGAAAAGCCATTCTGGCTTCAAAAGGGACACCTCTTTTCATGAATAAATGGAAATATTACCTTATCACTTTTTGGCAATGGCATTTTTCGCTGTGGTTTTATCCAAGAAAGATTTATATAAACCAATCATCCAACCATTCTTTTGAATTTTTGGGCTATCTTTCAAACCTGGGAATGGACCCTTCAGTGGTACGGAGTCAAATGTTAAAAAATTCATTTCTAATCAATAATGCTATTAAGAAAGTCAATACCTTTATTCCAATTATTCCT